TTAATAATTATTTTATTTTCCTATTTTACAGACTATAACATAAGTTACATATCAAGATTGCTCACTTAAAATTTATAACTTTTTAAAAAAAAAAATCAAAGTTCAAAAAATTGATAAAATTTTCGATTTTGGGCATTTTTTTTTTTTTTTGCGTGTACCAAAAAAAAGTTGACTACTAGTAATCTCCACTAAACGGGGGGAGTACAAAAAAAAGAGTTATTGTTATTTTTTCTAAATAAAAATTAATGAAATACATATTCATTATTTATATATATATATATTAAAATTTAAATAATATATAATTAGCTTAATACTAAAAGATATATAGAAGTATTTAAAACTTATGTGGTATAATAGATGCCCTATCATCATTATTAATAAGCTCTAGATAATCATTACCGTTATATGATTACTAAATACATATAGGTAAAAATATAAAAGAAAAATATTAATAATTTAATTAATATTATTAAATGTCTATTATATAACTATTAAAAATTTATATTATTAATTATATATATATATAACTTTTAATAAAGGAATAAAAATTATTAAAAAAAAAAAAAAAACTTAATTTTCTCTATTAATAATATAAACTAATTATAAAATAAATGTATAAATTATAATTTATTTTATAATTTAAATAAGAAAATTATATAGAAAAAAAAATAATGTTATGTTATTATTTTTTTTTTACTATAACAAAGTTTTATATAGGTTACAATTTATTTCATAATTTAAATAAAATAATTATTAAAAAAAAAATATATTTAATTTTTTTTTAAAAAAAAATGAAAATTTTATTTTTAAAATTTCATAAAGGGATATTAATAGGAATCTTATGACGGGGAATCATGAGGTCAATTTTAGTACTGATGACTAGATGGAAATCAAATTTATGTTATTACTATATTTATTTGATTAATATTATAAATGATGTATTTAAAAAAGAATATTAATTAAATTTGATTATTAATTAAAATTTAAATTTAAATAGTAGAAGTATATTAATTATTTTTATATTATGTTATTAAATTTTTGAATGTATCAAAAAGTTTTATTTTGGCTTATTAATTAGATTTTTCCTTTATTTACATGTAAATTTTTGTGTGATAATAAAAATTATTTAAAAAATAATTAATATTTATATTCGCAGTGGGTAAAATTAAATTTTAAAGAAATTTAGATTTAGGAATGGTTTAAAATATTAACAAAATTTGTGCCAGCAGTTGCGGTTATACAAATAATGTAATTTAATTATTTTAGTTAGAGTTAACTTGAAAAATTTAATTTTTAGTTTAAAATTTATTAGGTGAAATTTTAAATTTTATATAAGATTAAAATTAATAAGTGAAGCTTATAAATTAATTATTAAACTAGGATTAGATACCCTATTATTTTTAATGTAAATTTAAAATACTAAATTAGTATTAGTTATGTTCTTGAAAATTAAAAAATTTGGCGGTATTTTAGTCTTTTCAGAGGAACTTGCCCTGTAATTGATAGTCCACGATTAGGTGTACTTTAATTATTAATTTACATATCGTCGTAGTTTGAATATTTTAATAGAAAATTTAATATTCAAGATTTTATATTAAAAAATAAATCAGATCAAGGTGTAGTTTATATTAAAGTAGAGGTGAGTTACAATAAATTTATTTTAGGATAATTTTTATTATAGAAATTTGAATATGGATTTGAGAGTAATTTTATACATTTATTTAAAATGATTATAGCTCTAAAATATGTACATATCGCCCGTCGCTTTCATTTTAAAATGAAATAAGTCGTAACAAAGTAGATGTACTGGAAAGTGTATCTAGAAAGACAAGTTAGAGCTTGATAAAAGCATTTTAGTTACATTAAAAAGTTAGTTGTGAAATTCAATTTGACTTGAAATAAAAAAATTATTATTTTTTTTAATTTAAATATTTTTAGAATAAATAAATTTGAGTTTTATTATTTTTTAAGAAAAAATATTTTTTATTATAGTTTATTAGTATTGTAAAAGAAATTTTTATTTTATTTTTAAGAAAAATTTATTTTTTGTACCTTGTGTATCAGGGTTTATTAAATATTAAAATTTATTTTTATATCTCGAATTTAAAAGAGCTAAGAATTTATTTTTTTTATTGTTGAATAAATATTAATTATAAATTTTTGTTAATGAAATGTTATTCGTTTTTAAATATATCTAGTTTTTTAAGAAAAAAATTTAATATTAAATATTAGGTAATAAAATTTTAATTTTTTAATTTTTTATTTTTAATATTAAGTATTTTTAGGGATAAGCTTAAAAATAAAAGTTTATTAGGTAATGATTAATTTATAAAAGTATAGGATTAGAAGTTTCTATTATTAAAAAAATGTTATAATTTATTTTTATTTTTATATTATTTATTTAGTCTATAAATTTTTTATTAAAATATTAATTTTAATTTTAAATATTAAGAAATAATGATAAAATTAGTATAATTTAAAATATAAATTTAATTTTTATTTTAAGGTTAAAATAAAGGAATTCGGCAAATATTTTTTCACCTGTTTATTAAAAACATGGCCTATTGATTTTAATTTTAGGTTTAGCCTGCCCCCTGAGTTTTTAAATGGCCGCGGTATTTTGACCGTGCTAAGGTAGCATAATCATTAGTTTCTTAATTAGAAGCTGGAATGAATGGTTGGATGAAAAAAGTTCTGTCTCTATTTAATTTTATTAAAAATTTATTTTTTAGTAAAAAAGCTAAAATTATTTTGAAAGACGAGAAGACCCTATAGAGTTTTATATATAATATTTTAATATTTATTAGAATATAAATTTTTAATTTTATATTATATTTAATTGGGGTGATTGAAAAATTAAGCTAACTTTTTCTTTTTTTTACATTGATTTATGAATTATTGATCCATTTATTATGATTATAAGATAAAATTACCTTAGGGATAACAGCGTAATATTTTCAGAGAGTTCTTATCGAAGAAAAAGATTGCGACCTCGATGTTGGATTAAAATTTATTTTTGGTGTAGAAGCTAAGAATGTAGGTCTGTTCGACCTTTAAAATTTTACATGATCTGAGTTTAAACCGGTGTGAGCCAGGTTGGTTTCTATCTTTAAATTATTTTAATATTTTAGTACGAAAGGATTAAATATTAGAAAAATTTTTTTTTATTAAAGAATAATATTATTATTTTGGCAGAATAGTGCAATAGATTTAGAATCTTTATATTTAATTTAATTTACAAATAATACTTGTTTTTAAAAGATTTAATTTTAATATTTTTATCAAGTTTGATTTTATTAATTTGTGTATTAGTAGGAGTGGCTTTTTTAACATTGTTAGAACGTAAAGTTTTAGGTTATATTCAGATCCGTAAAGGTCCAAATAAAGTTGGATTTTTAGGATTAGTTCAACCTTTTAGTGATGCAATTAAATTATTTACTAAAGAACAAACTTATCCTTTTATATCAAATTTTAATTTATATTATTTTTCTCCAGTTATTAATTTTTTCTTAGCACTTTTTTTGTGAATTTGTATACCTTTTATTAGTATTAATTTAAGTTTTAATTTATCAATATTATTTTTTTTAAGAGTTTCTAGGCTGGGAGTTTATACTGTTATGTTGGCAGGTTGATCTTCTAATTCAAATTATGCATTATTAGGAAGATTACGTGCAGTAGCTCAGACTATTTCTTATGAAGTAAGTTTAGCTTTAATTTTATTATCTTTTTTATATTTAATTTTAAGTTTAAATATAATAGATTTTATTAAATATCAGGAAAATATTTGATTTATATTTTTAATAATACCTTTATCTTTTATATGAGTAGTGTCTAGATTAGCAGAAACTAATCGAACTCCATTTGATTTTGCTGAAGGTGAGTCAGAGTTAGTTTCAGGGTTTAATGTTGAATATAGAAGAGGAGGATTTGCAATAATTTTTTTAGCTGAATATGGAAGAATTTTATTTATAAGAATATTGTGTTGTATATTATTTTTAGGAGTTAATTTATATTCTTTAACTTTTTTTTTAAAATTAGTTTTTGTATCTTTTTTTTGGATTTGAGTTCGAGGTACTTTGCCGCGGTTTCGTTACGATAAATTAATGTATTTAGCTTGAAAAAGCTATTTACCAGTGGCATTAAATTATTTAATTTTTTTCTTTAGGATAAAAATAATAATTTTTAATTTTTTCATTTAAAAGGTACATTAAATATGTACCTTTTTACAGTTAACTAAATTTAGTACGAATTAATAGAGAAAATTATATTTATTTTATATTTTGAATTTATCAACTTAAATTTTCAAAAACTTAATAACATAAAATAAAAATAATTTATAGAGTTATACTTTATTAATTAAATTTTAAATTAATAATTAGACTTAAATTTATAAAAATTCAAATTTAATTATTAATTTAAAATTTAATTAATGCAGTAAAACTCTATTAATTATACTTATTTTATGTTATTAAGTTTTTAAAAGTACAAAAAAAGTCGATTTTGATCTAAAAATTAGATTTTTTGGAACAAATTAAAATTTTTAATTTTTATTAAAAAGGTATATAGAAATATATACCTTTTTTACAGTTAACTAAATTTAGTACAAGTCAATAGAAAATTTTTATTTCTTTTTTATGCTTTCAAAGCATATACTTATACAAGTTCATTGACTTATTACGAGAAAATAATTTTATCTCAGATTTTATTAGTAATTGGATTAATAATATAATATATAAAATATAAAATAGTTAGAATTTGTCCTGTAAGAATATAGGGATCTTCAACTGGGCGTGCTCCAATTCACGTTAATAGTATAATAATAGTAAATATAGTTCAAAATAATATTTTATTAATAGGATAAAATTGTGTTCTTATGAATTTTTTTTTATTTATAAAAGGTATTAAGTAAAGAATGGCAATTGATATTACTAAGGCAATTACTCCACCTAATTTGTTAGGAATAGATCGAAGAATTGCATAAGCAAATAAGAAATATCATTCAGGTTGAATATGAATTGGTGTAACTAGGGGATTGGCTGGAATAAAATTATCTGGGTCTCCTAGAAGGTAGGGAGTATTTAAGGTTAAAAATACTAATATAAATGTTATAATTAGTATACCTACAATATCTTTAAAAGTGAAATAAGGATGGAAAGGAATTTTATCAATATTTCTTTTTGTACCTAGAGGATTATTTGATCCTGTTTGATGTAAAAATAATAGATGAATAATTACTAATGCTGCTACGATGAAAGGAAATAAAAAATGAAAAGTAAAAAATCGAGTTAGAGTAGCATTATCAACTGCAAATCCTCCTCAGATTCATTGTACAATTGATGTGCCAAGATAGGGGATTGCAGATAATAAATTAGTAATAACAGTTGCACCTCAAAAAGATATTTGGCCTCAAGGTAGAACATAGCCAAGGAAAGCTGTTGCTATTACAATAAAAAAAATAGTTACACCAATTATTCATGTTTCTAAAAGATAATATGATCTATAATATAATCCTCGTCCAATATGAATATAAAGACAAATAAAGAAAAATGAGGCCCCATTAGCATGAAGAGTTCGGATTAATCATCCATAGTTGACATCACGACAAATATGAGCTACTCTATTGAATGCTATATCTACATTAGGACAATAGTGTATAGCTAAGAATAAACCTGTAATAATTTGAATTCCTAAACATAATCCTAATAAAGAACCAAAATTTCATAAAGTTGTGATATTTGATGGAGTAGGTAAATCAATGAGAGAATTATTAAAAATTTTAATTAATGGATGGGTTTTACGTAAATTTATTTTCATTAATTTATTTGTCGTATGGGTCCATAATTAATATTAGTAATTTTTACTACTATAATTAAAGTAATTAATAAATAATTAATTATTAAATAAAGGATTAAGTTATTAGGATAATTGAAATATTTATTTAATGATAAATAATAATTAATATAAGTATCTTTTATAAAAAAATCTATTGTTTGTAGGTTTGTAGAAAAAAAATATTGATCTATAAATAAAATTAATAACATTAAAATAGAAAAATTAATGATTATTATATTTAATATTTTTATTGAAAATTTAAATTTTTCATTTGAAGCAATACTTGTCATATAAATAAATAAAATTAGCATACCTCCAATTATAATTAAAAATAAAATATATGAAAATCAAAAGTTATAATTTATTAATCCAGTTATTAAAGCTGTTAAAATAGTTTGAATTAATAAAATTATTCCTATAGATAAAGGATGATTTAAAAATATAAATATTATTGATATTATTATAATAAATATTATTAATCTTATAATTATTTCAGGGAATAGTTTAATAAAATTTTAATTTTGGAGATTAAAGATAAAGAGTTTTCTTTTTCCTTGAAGTTTTAAAAGAATAATCTTATATTTGGTTTACAAGACCAATATTTTTATTTAAATTATTAAAACTTAATGATAATATTAATTTTACTATTTTTTATATTTATTTCAGGGTTAATTAGTTTTGCTTTGAAACGTGAACATTTATTATTAATATTACTAAGTTTAGAATTTATTGTTGTTTCATTGTATTTTATTTTTATAGTATATTTAAAAATAATAAATTATGAATATTTTTTTTCTATAGTTTTTTTAACTATAAGTGTTTGTGAGGGAACTTTAGGACTTTCAATTTTAGTTTCTATAATTCGGGCTTATGGTAATGATAATATTTTAACTTTTTCTTTTTTATGATAAAATTTTTTTTTAGTTTATTATTTTTGATTCCTTTTTGTTTTAAATTTAATTTTTGGTTAATAACTAGAATTATATTTTTACTTTCTTTTTTTTTTCTTATTAATTTTAGATTTAATTATATATATTTAAATATTTCTTATATTTTAGGTAGAGATTTATTAAGATACGTTCTTATTTTATTAAGTTTCTGAGTTTGTGCTTTAATATTATTAGCAAGAGAAAAAATTTATAAAATTGATAATTATTATTATTTATTTAATTTAATAGTATTATTATTATTATTAAGTTTATTTATAGTTTTTTCTTCTTTAAATTTATTTGTTTTTTATTTATTTTTTGAAATTAGATTAATTCCTACTTTAATTTTGATTATTGGTTGGGGTTACCAGCCAGAACGTATTGAAGCTGGGATATATTTATTATTTTATACTTTATTAGTATCTTTACCAATAATAATTTCAATTTTTTATTATTATAATATAGGTTCAATAATATTGATATTTATGGATCATCAAATAAATTTTTTGGTTTATTTATGTATAAATATAGTATTTTTTGTTAAAATTCCTATATTTTTTGTTCATTTATGACTTCCAAAAGCTCATGTAGAAGCTCCTGTTTCTGGTTCTATAATTTTAGCTGGAATTATATTAAAATTAGGGGGGTATGGACTTATTCGTTTAATATCAATATTTATATTAATTGGTGTTAAGATTAATTTTATTTTTATTGTGATTTCTTTAATTGGTGGATTTATTGTTTCATTAATTTGTGTACGTCAAAGAGACATTAAATCTTTAATTGCTTATTCTTCAGTTGCTCATATAGGTTTAGTTTTAAGGGGAATTATAACTTTAAATATTTGGGGATTTTGGGGTTCTTTAGTAATGATATTAGCTCATGGCTTATGTTCTTCAGGATTATTTTGTTTAGCTAATATTAGCTATGAACGTACTCATAGACGAAGTTTATATTTAAATAAAGGATTACTAAATATTATGCCTAATTTATCTTTTTGATGATTTATATTTTGTGCATCAAATATGGCAGCTCCTCCTTCTTTAAATTTATTAGGTGAAATTATTTTAATTAATAGTTTAGTTTCTTATAGATTTTTGAGTATAATTTTTTTATCACTATTATCATTTTTTAGTGCAGTTTATTCATTATTTTTATTTTCTTATTCACAGCATGGTTTATATTATTCTGGGTTATTTTCTATGTATCAGGGAATATATCGTGAATATTTATTATTATTTTTACATTGATTTCCTTTAAATTTATTAGTGTTAAAAAGAGAATTATTTAGTTTATATATTTATTCAAATAGTTTAATAAAAATATTAGTTTGTGGAACTAAAGATATAAATTTTTATTTTGGATAATAAAGATTACTAATATTTATTTTAAAATTTTATTATTTATTTCTATTTCAACTTTTTTTTTAAGTTTAAAATTTATAATTAAAGATTTAACTATTTTTATTGAGTATGAATTTCTTATTTTAAATTCTAGATCAATAGTAATAATTATTTTGTTAGATTGAATATCTTTTTTATTTATGAGATTTGTTTTATTTATTTCTTCAATAGTAATTTATTATAGAGAGGAATATATACATGGAGATATATATATTAATCGTTTTATTTTATTAGTAGTTATATTCGTTTTATCAATAATATTATTAATTATCAGTCCTAATTTAATTTCAATTTTATTAGGTTGAGATGGGCTTGGGTTAGTTTCTTATTGTTTAGTAATTTATTATCAAAATGTTAAATCTTTTAATGCTGGTATATTAACTGCTTTATCTAACCGAATTGGGGATGTAGCTATTTTAATGGCTATTGCTTGAATATTAAATTTTGGGAGTTGAAATTATATTTATTATTTAGATTTAATAAAAAATGATTTTATTATACAATTTATTGGTTATTTAGTAGTTTTAGCTGCAATAACTAAAAGAGCCCAAATTCCTTTTTCTTCTTGATTGCCTGCTGCAATAGCAGCTCCAACTCCAGTTTCTTCTTTGGTTCATTCTTCTACTTTAGTAACTGCAGGAGTTTATTTACTTATTCGATTTAATTTTGCTTTATCTGATTATTTAATATATTTACTATTATTTATTGCTAGATTAACAATATTTATATCTGGATTAGGGGCTAATTTTGAGTATGATTTAAAAAAAATTATTGCTCTTTCTACTTTAAGTCAGTTAGGTTTAATAATAAGAATTTTAGCATTAGGAGATTATAAATTAGCTTTTTTTCATTTATTAACTCATGCTTTATTTAAAGCATTACTTTTTATATGTGCAGGTAACATTATTCATAATATAGGAAATTGTCAAGATATTCGTTTTATGGGGAGTTTAATAAAAATAATACCTTTAACTTGTGCTTTTTTTAATATTTGTAATTTTTCATTATGCGGTTTACCATTTTTATCTGGATTTTATTCTAAAGATTTAATTGTTGAATTTATATCAATAAATTATTTAAATATTTTTATTTATATTATTTTTTATATTTCTATTGGTTTAACAGTTAGGTATAGATTTCGGTTATCTTATTATTCATTAGTAGGAAATTTTAATTTTTTATCATTAAATAATGTAAGAGAATCCGGATTTATTATATTAAAAGGAATATCTGGTTTAATTTTTTTTGTAGTTTTTAGTGGTAGAATATTAGGTTGAATAATATTTTTTGAGCCAATTTTTATTTGTTTACCTTTATTAATAAAAATAATAACTTTAATTGTTATTATTTTAGGAATATGATTAGGTTATGAGTTATCTAAATTTAAATTAAATTATAATTTAAAAAGTTTAAAATTTTTAATTTTAAGATCTTTTTTAGCTATAATATGAAATATACCTATTATTTCAACTTTAGGGATTAATTTTTATCCTTTATTTTTAGGAAAAATTTATACAAAAATTTTTGATCAAGGTTGACTTGAATATTATGGTGGTAAAAATTTAAAAATTTTAACTAATTATTCTAGATTTATTCAAATTTTTTCATTAAATCATTTAAAAATTTATTTTATATTAATAATTTTATGAGTTGTATTTTTAATATTAAATATATTTTACTTGAATAGCTTATATAAAGAGTATAACATTGAAGATGTTAGGGAAATATTATTATTTTCAAGTATTTATAAGAAAAATAATTTCTAATTTTACAATGAAAATGTAATGTTTTAATTAAACTATATAAATAGAAATATAAACGAACTTTCATCGCTTAAAGATTAAGTTAGAAGCTTATCTTTGAATTTCATATTTCCTTAATTGGAGAATTTTTCTCAATTTTATCATTAACAGTGATATACCTCTAATTTGGTTTCAATTAAAAATAAGGATGAAAGTCATCAAACTTTTAGGTCGAAACTAAATGCAATAATTTGCTTCTTATTTAAGATAAATTGATATTTCAATACTTTTTAAGTGCAAATTAAATGTTATACTTAACTATTATCCTAAGAAGCTCATTCTAGAGCTCCTTGGTTTCATTCATGAAATAGTCCTAAAAGAAGAATTATTAAAAAAAAACTTACTACGAGTGTATAATTTAAAATATTCGAAATTATTAGTCTTGGAATTATAGGTAATAATAATGTAATTTCAACATCAAAAATTAAAAAAATAATTGCAATTAAAAAAAAATGCAATGAAAATGGAAGACGAGCAGGAGCTTTAGGATCAAATCCACATTCAAATGGGCTTCTTTTTTCTCGGTCAATAAATGTTTTTTTTGAACATAGATTTAAAATAAAAATTAATAAAAATGAAATTATAAAGATTATTGTAGCTAAAAATGTTATAATTTTTATTATTTATACTAGATATTTTCTAGATTTTTTGATTGGAAGTCAAATATAATTATTATATTATATAAATATCTACCTCATCAGTAAATAGAAATATATAAGAATAGTCAAACTACATCAACAAAATGTCAGTATCATGCAGCAGCTTCAAATCCAAAATGATGAATTGGAGAAAAATGATTATAATAATGTCGAATTAAACAAACAAGTAAAAAGGTTGTACCAATAATTACGTGAAGACCATGAAAACCAGTACATAAGAAGAAAGAAGACCCATAAACTGAATCAGAGATAGTAAAAGAAGCTTCATAATATTCATAAGCTTGAAGAAGAGTAAAATAAAATCCTAAAATAACTGTTAAAAATAATCCTTGTAAAGCTTGAGAATAATTATTTTCTATAAGGCCATGGTGTGCTCAAGTTACTGTTAATCCAGATGTTAAAAGAATTAGGGTATTTAGTAAAGGAATTTCTACTGGATTAAAAGTTTGAATTCTTTTTGGTGGTCAATTTAATCCTAGTTCAATTCTAGGAGCTAAAGAATTATGAAAAAAACTTCAAAAAAAACTTACAAAAAAGAATACTTCTGAAGTAATAAATAAAATTATTCCTCATCGTAAACCTATAGTTACTTTAAATGTATGATGTCCTAAGTAAGTTCCTTCACGGACAACGTCTCGTCATCATTGATATATAACAAGTATAGTAATTCTTATTCCTAAAAAAAATAAATTAGTCTCATATAAATGGAATCATTTGATTATTCCTATTATAGTTGTTATAGCCCCTAAAGATCCTAAAATTGGTCAAGGTCTAATATCTACTAAATGAAATGGGTGATTTTTATGTATTAACATTAATTCACTTCTCTAGAATATAAGGTTCTTAAAACAGCAAATACATAAGATTGAATAATAGATACTGCTGTTTCTAAAACTAATAGTAAAATTTGAGTAATAATTAATAAATTAATTATAATTAAGGAAAGAGAAGTTCCAGTTCTTCCTAGAAGAGTTATTAATAAATGGCCTGCAATTATATTTGCAGAGAGTCGAATAGCTAAAGTTCCTGGTCGAATAATATTTCTAATTGATTCAATTAAGACCATAAAAGGTATTAGGGCACCTGGTGTTCCTTGAGGAACTAAATGTGCAAATATATGTATAGCATTATTAATTCATCCAAATAATATAAATCTTAATCATAGAGTTAATGCTAAAGTTAAAGTTAATACTATGTGTCTTGTACTAGTAAAAATATAAGGAAAAAGACCTAAAAAATTATTAAATAAAATTAATGAAAATAAGGAAATGAAAATCAAAGTTCTTCCTTGTGATTTATTATTTCTAATTAAAATTTTAAATTCTTTATGAAGAGTTATGATAATTGTATTTCATAAAATATTAAATCGAGATGGGATAAGTCAAAATATAGGTGGGATAATAATAATGCCAATAAGGGTTCTTATTCAATTTAAGGATATATTAAAATTTGTAGAAGGATCAAAAGTTGAAAATAAATTTATTATCATTTTCAGTTAAACTTAATAGTTTTTTTTTGTAATTTTCTTTTTTTAATAGGATAAGAAAAAGAAAAAAAATTTATAATATTGAATATAAAAAAAATTATAATAAAAAAAATTATTAGAGTTAATCAATTTAAAGGTGCTATTTGTGGAATTAAAAATTATTAATATTTAATAATTTTAGCTTGACAAGCTAATGTTATATTTTTAACTAAATTTTTCATTAGAAGTAGACGTTAACTTACTATCAATAGTTTAAAAGTCTATTGCTTACTTTCAGCCACCTAATGAAATTTCAATTATTTTAGAAATTCATTTAATAAAGTAATTAGGAGAGATTCTTTCAATAACAATAGGTATAAATCTATGATTAGCACCACAAATTTCTGAACATTGTCCATAAAATAAACCTGTTCGATTAGCTGTAAAACTAATTTGATTTAAACGTCCAGGAGTAGCATCTACTTTTACCCCTAAAGATGGAATTGTTCAAGAATGAATTACATCTGCTGCTGTAATAAGTATCCGAATCTGAGATTCATAAGGGATAACAACTCGATTATCTACATCTAATAAACGAAAATTATAGTTTTTTATTTCATTTATTGGAATTATATATGAATCAAATTCAATATTTTTAAAATCTGAATATTCGTAAGATCAGTATCATTGATGACCAATTGTTTTAATAGTAATTATTGGATTATTAACTTCATCTAAAATATAAATTAATCGGAGAGAAGGGACTGCAATAAAAATTAAAGTAATTGCAGGTAGAATAGTTCAAATAATTTCAATTGTTTGTCCTTCTAAAAGGTATCGATGAGTAAATTTATTAAAAAATAAGGTAATTATTAATTGACCAACTAAAACTGTAATAATTACTAAAATTAATAATGTGTGATCATGGAAAAATGATAATTGTTCTATTAAAGGTGATGCTCTATCTTGTAAAAGGAGAGTTTTTCATGTTATAATTTCTAAAAAAAGTTTAAACTTTATATTTGGGGTTTAAATCCAATGCACTATTCTGCCATATTAGAAATTAGCAGTTAATATAGGAAGTTCAGAATAACTATGCTCTCTTGGAGGAAGGGCTTGAAGTCATTCAATAGAAGAGATTATTCTTAGAGTTCTAAGAGTTTTTCGTTGAGCTGAAAATCTTTCTCATAAAATAAATAAGAAAAAGATGATTCCTACAAGGGAAATAATTGAACCAATTGAAGAAACAATATTTCAGATTATAAAAGCATCAGGATAATCTGAATAACGTCGAGGTATCCCTCTTAATCCTAAGAAATGTTGTGGAAAAAATGTTAAATTAACTCCAATAAATATAATAATAAACTGAATTTTTAAGAAAAAATTGTTTAATGTTAAACCTGTAAATAATGGGAATCATTGTACAATTCCTGCTATAATAGCAAATACTGCTCCTATAGAAAGTACGTAATGGAAATGTGCTACTACATAGTAAGTATCATGAAGAACGATATCAATGGAAGAATTAGCTAAAATTACACCAGTTAAACCTCCTACTGTAAATAAAAATACAAAACCTAAAGCTCAAAGAGTTACTGGTCTATACCAAATTTGAGTTCCATGGAAAGTAGCTAGTCATCTAAATACTTTAATTCCTGTGGGAACTGCAATAATTATTGTTGCTGATGTAAAATAAGCTCGTGTATCTACGTCTATTCCAACTGTAAATATATGGTGTGCTCATACTACAAATCCTAAAAGACCAATTGCTATTATAGCATAAATTATTCCTAAAGTTCCAAAGGCTTCTTTTTTACCTCTTTCTTGACTAATAATATGGGAAATTATACCAAATCCTGGAAGAATTAGAATATATACTTCAGGATGTCCAAAAAATCAAAATAAATGCTGATATAAAATAGGATCTCCTCCTCCTGCAGGGTCAAAAAATGAAGTATTTAAGTTTCGATCTGTTAATAATATAGTAATAGCTCCTGCTAATACTGGTAAAGAAAGCAAAAGAAGAATAGCAGTAATTACTACTGCTCAGGAGAATAAAGGTATTCGGTCTATTCTTATTCCTATTGGTCGTATATTAATTACTGTTGTAATAAAATTTACGGCTCCTAAAATAGATGAGATTCCAGCTAAATGAAGACTAAAAATTGCTAAATCAACTGAAGATCCTCCATGGGCAATATTTCTTGCTAAAGGAGGGTAGACAGTCCAACCAGTTCCAGCCCCTCTTTCAACTAATCTTCTTATTAGAAGAAGAGTCAAAGAAGGTGGTAAAAGTCAAAATCTTATATTATTTATTCGAGGGAAGGCCATATCGGGGGCACCTAATATTAGTGGTACTAATCAATTACCAAATCCCCCAATTATGATTGGTATAACTATAAAAAAAATTATAATAAATGCATGAGCTGTTACAATCACATTATAAATTTGATCATTACCAATTAATGATCCTGGATTTCCAAGTTCTGCTCGAATTAAAATTCTTAATGAAGTTCCAGCTATTCCAGCTCAGGCTCCAAAAATGAAATAAAGTGTACCAATATCCTTATGATTTGTAGAAAAAAGTCATTTGTTCGGTAAAATGGCTGAGTTTAGGCAATAAATTGTAAATTTATGTACGAAATTAATATTTCTTTTACCAGTATAAAAAGTCTTATATTCAATAATGATATTAAATTGCAAATTTAATGGTAAAGTTAACTTTTAAGGCTTAGGAAAATTTTCCTATTGTCAACTTTGAAGGTTGAAAGTTTCTTATAACTTAAATCCTTCGTCGAGAGGGGGGGGGAACCTACGTAAGTTTTTTTAGCTTCAAAAATTAAAAATATTGAAATTTTTAAAGCTACTTACAAATAATTTTAACTAAACTCAGAAGTGGCTACTAAACAACCTTGAATTAACTTAAAAAAGTTGGACTTGGTTTATTTAGAGTTACAAAAATAAATTTAGTTGAATTTTACGTAAGTTTTTTTAGCTTCAAAAATTAAAAAATATTAAGTATTAGAGTACAAATTAGTAATCCTGCTAAAGAGATAAAATTGAAACAAATTATTCAAAATTTATTTGTTAAGTTAATTTTAAAATTTATTTCGATTTTTGTTAGAAGGAAGGCTGAAAAAGTTATTCGAACATAAAAATAAAGTGTGATTAAGGTTGAAACAATAAGAATTAAAGCTAAACTGTAAAATTGATTATTAATTAAATTATTAACAACTAATCATTTAGGAAAAAATCCTAAAAATGGTGGCAATCCACCTAAAGATAAAAAATTTATAGCAAATAAAAATTCAAATAATTTATTTGAATTAAAAATTATGAATAATTGGTTAACATAAAAAATATTGAAATATCAAAAAATTACTACTAGATTTAAAGTAATGATTGTATAAATGATAAAATATAAAAATCAAATAATTTTTAAATTAATTATACTTGATAATATTCAAGCAATATGATTAATTGAAGAATAAGCTAAAATTTTACGTAAACTAATTTGATTTAAACCTATGATTCCTCCAATAATTGAAGAAATTACAATAATTCAAGATAAAAATAGTGTTATATTTAAATTATATATTAAAATTACTATTGGAGCAATTTTTTGTCAGGATAATATAATAAAACAATTAATTCAATTTAGTCCTTCCATTACTTCGGGGAATCAAGCATGAAAAGGAGCTGCTCCTATTTTTAGAAAAAGAGATGAGTTCAAAATTAATATCAACATATTAGAAGAATTTTGGGGAATAAATCCTTTAAAATTTATTGATATAATAATGGTGAATAATAAAATTAAAGAGGCAAGTGCTTGAGTAATGAAATATTTTATTGCAGCCTCTGATGGATAAAGATTTTTAGGGTTTGTTATTAATGGTAAAATAGACAATAAATTAATTTCTAGTCCTATTCATATTCTAAATCAAGAATAATAAGAAATTGTAATTAAAGTTCCTATAATTAAGGTATTTATAAATAAAATTTTATAAAATTTTATAATTAAAAAGAAAAGGGTTATAACCTTTATAAGTGGGGTATGAACCCACTAGCTTAATTAGCTTACCTTTTTATATCCTAGTATATGATGTACTTAAATTTTTGATATTTAAAGAATCAGTTTAATTCTGATGGATATAAATTTGTTGAGAGGTGAAGGGGTTGTAAAGGTGTAATATTACACATGATTAATTCTATCAAAATTATCCTTTATTCAGGCACTTTACA